TAGAATTAAACGAATATAGATAAACTAAACTAAGTCAAGGTATTTTTTTTTTCAGCTTTGGCAAAACGATCACAATTGATAGAATTATATTATTCAGTAAAGTACTAAATTAGTAATATTAATATTCCTAGCTCTAAAGCCCACTCCTTCCCCATACTACAAGTGAAAGAGAAAATGTAAACACTACCATTAAAGCAGCCCAAGCGAGACTTACTATATCCATGTGAATGATGTCCCTTATCTCTATGAAATGAAGTATTTATTCCATTATTAATTCATAATTATAGTGGAATCAATGGTGCAGAGTCAAAATAGGATTCTTACTTACGGCTAGTGATGAAACAATTTTACGAATCCACTCGTAAAAAGGTCCTTTATTTCTTAGTCAATAGATTCTATTGAAATTTAAAGAATTGTAAATATTAAATAATAAGAAATAATAAAATAAAATATAAAAATATATAAAAAAAATAGAAATATTAAATATTTAAATATTAAATATATATATATTATATTTATATTATTATTATTATTTATTAAATATATTAATTTATTAAATATATTAAATATTAAATATAAATATATTAAATATATATTATAATTCTATTTATTATATATATATATATATAATATATATAAGATAGATAATGAAATAGAAGAAAAAAAAAAAATAAGAAAAGAAGAATAACCATTTTGATTTCATTTCTGAGCACTCAGAGCCTATCCTGAGTTTGGATACAAAGTATCCTCGCTCAGTTCTTTCCACATCTTTAACCTTAGGAACCAAAATGGAGTGTCTCTTAGGAATCCTTGGATACCAAGATTTACGACTTCTTATTTTCATAGTTCTGATGCCCAGAATAGAATGAATTATCATTATTTCTTTTATTTGGTTCAATTCAGAATAGCCCAAACCAATGCATTAATAAGATTGGATTGCTTCAGATTTATTGGTATCTGTTTGAGCCACACTCAGAAACCAGATTTTTATAAATTTTTATAAAAAAGATGACAGTCTTTTATAGGACCTACGGGTTCTCAAAATCAAGTATCGACAGATCTAGTCCCTTGCCTATGCTTTTGCGGGGCAAGAATTTGTCAAGTTCGATCAGCAGGATTAAAAACTTCCAAGTCTTTTTTTGTTGATCAGGCGACACCCAGATTTGAACTGGGGATAAAGGATTTGCAGTCCCCCGCCTTACCACTTGGCCATGTCGCCAAATTCCATTTGTATTCCCTTAATGGATGAAAAATCCAATTTATTTACGACTAATTATTATCAATTACAATTCTAATCAATTCTAATATTATAATATTATATTATATTATAAATATTAATATTAATTATAATATTATATGTGTATATGTAAACCCCAGAACAGTGTAAACTACAGAGCTGGAATTTTTATACGTGGATACCGAATGAATAGAAAATGGACATTATGATTATGATTTTTGATCGAGTGCGACTTGACCTATGTTGCACCAAGTTCAATTATGAGAAAAGATGCGATATATGGATAGCTATATCCGCATGTGCCGGTATGTACTTCCTAAAGATTACTCCTATGAGTATTACGTACGCAATTCAATTGTATTTTCTAAATTCTACTACCAAAAAAGATTTGCGAATTACTTTTTGAGCGTTTGTGCTAAAAATAGTTAAACTCTATGCTATTCCTGATTCTTCTGTTTTTATCTCATTCATAGAGAGCAGATTGATTCCCAAATTCATTTATTTTTTGTACCCTGATCGTAATATCATAATAAAAGAATTGGGTAGAAATTGGATCAATTTTATTATCCGATACCGATAAAAGACTCCGTCAACCTAAGTGACAGAATTTTTCCCCAGGAATGCTTTATCAATTTTAATTTCTTTCTATTTGTACCTGGCTCAAATTCGAACTTGCGTAAAAAATGCCCTCCATTTCTCTGTCTTGCTTCCGTTCATACGTATGATATATATGGATAGAGTTGGCTAAAATTTTATGTGATTCAGTAAACAGAATACCCATTTCATCATTGCTAGATCGATCGGTATGGTTCGATGAATAGTGAGCTAAGCCAATAATGGGATTTTTTCAATAAAGAGGAAACTTCAGATTAAGATGCTCCAGAATGGAAATGAAGGAATGTCCACAATACCTGGATTTAGTCAGATACAATTTGAGGGATTTTTTAGGTTCATTAATCAGGGCTTGGCGGAAGAATTTCATAAGTTTCCAAAAATTGAAGATAGAGATCAAGAAATTGAATTTAATTTATTTGTGGAAACATATCAATTGGTAGAGCCCTTGATAAAAGAAAGAGATGCTGTATATGAATCACTCACATATTCTTCTGAATTATATGTACCCGCGGTCTTAATTTGGAAAACCGATAGAAATATGCAAGAACAAACAGTTTTTATTGGGAACATCCCTATAATGAATTCTTTTGGAACCTCTATAGTAAATGGAATATACCGAATTGTGATCAACCAAATATTGCAAAGTCCTGGTATTTACTACCGTTCAGAATTGGAACATAACGGAATTTCTGTCTATACCAGTACTATAATATCGGATTGGGGGGGAAGGTCAGAATTAGAAATTGACAGAAAAGCAAGGATATGGGCCCGTGTAAGTAGAAAACAAAAAATATCTATTCTAGTTCTATCATCAGCTATGGGTTCGAATATAAGAGAAATTATAGATAATGTTTGTTACCCTGAGATTTTCTTGTCTTTCCCGAATGAAAAAGAGAAAAAAAAGATTGGGTCAAAAGAAAATGCTATTCTGGAGTTTTATCAACAATTTGCTTGTGTAGGGGTAGGGGGAGATCCGGTATTTTCTGAGTCCTTATGCAAGGAATTACAAAAAAAATTTTTTTACCAAAGATGTGAATTAGGAAAGATTGGTCGACGAAATATAAACCGGAGACTGAATCTTGATATACCCCAAAACAATACATTTTTGTTACCACAAGATATATTGGCTGCTGTGGATCATTTGATTGAAATGAAATTTGGAATGGGTATACTTGACGATATGAATCACTTGAAAAATAAACGTATTCGTTCTGTCGCAGATCTATTACAGGATCAATTCGGATTGGCTCTTGTTCGTTTAGAAAATGCGGTTCGAGGAACTATATGTGGAGCAATCAGGCATAAATTGATACCGACTCCTCAAAATTTGGTAACTTCAACTTCATTAACAACTACTTATGAATCGTTTTTTGGCCTACACCCTTTATCTCAAGTTTTGGATCGAACTAATCCGTTGACACAAATTGTTCATGGGCGAAAATGGAGTTATTTGGGTCCTGGGGGATTGACGGGGCGAACTGCTAGTTTTCGGATACGAGATATCCACCCGAGTCACTATGGACGTATTTGCCCAATTGACACGTCCGAAGGAATCAATGTTGGACTTATTGGATCATTAGCTACTCATGTTAAGGTTGGTTATTGGGGATCTATAGAGAGTCCTTTTTATGAATTATCTGAGAGATCAAAAGAGGCACAGATGGTTCATTTATCACCAAATAGAGATGAATATTATATGGTAGCAGCAGGAAATTCTTTGGCCTTGAATCGGGGTATTCAAGAGCAACAGGTTGTTCCGGCTCGATATCGTCAAGAATTCCTGACTATTGCATGGGAAGAGATTCATCTTAGAAGCATTTTTCCTTTCCAATATTTTTCTATTGGAGCTTCCCTCATTCCTTTTATCGAGCATAATGATGCGAATCGAGCTTTAATGAGTTCTAATATGCAGCGCCAAGCAGTTCCCCTTTCTCGTTCCGAAAAGTGCATTGTTGGAACTGGGTTGGAAGGCCAAACGGCTCTAGATTCGGGTATTTCAGCTATAGCCGAACACAAGGGAAAAATCATTTATACTGATACTCACAAGATCGTTTTCTCAAGTAATGGGGATACTCTAAGCATTCCATTAGTTATGTATCAACGTTCCAACAAGAATACTTTTATGCATCAAAAAACTCAGGTTCGGCGGGGTAAATATATTAAAAAGGGACAAATTCTAGCGGGTGGTGCGGCCACAGCTGGTGGGGAACTCGCTTTAGGAAAAAATGTATTAGTAGCTTATATGCCATGGGAAGGTTACAATTTTGAAGACGCAGTACTAATTAGTGAACGTCTGATTTATGAAGATATTTATACTTCTTTTCACATCCGGAAATATGAAATTCAGACTCATGTAACAAGCCAAGGTCCTGAAAGAATAACTAAGGAGATTCCGCATTTAGAGGCTCATTTACTCCGAAATTTAGACAGAAATGGAATTGTTATGCTGGGATCTTGGATAGAAACAGGTGATATCTTAGTAGGTAAATTAACACCTCAGACAGTGAATGAATCATCATATGTCCCAGAGGATAGATTATTACGAGCTATACTTGGCATTCAGGTATCCACTTTAAAAGAAACTTCGCTAAGACTACCTATAGGTGGAAGGGGCCGAGTTATTGATGTGAGATGGATCCGTAGAAAGGGGGGTTCCAATTATAATCAAGAAAGGATTCGTGTATATATTTCACATAAACGTGAAATCAAAGTGGGGGATAAAGTAGCTGGAAGGCATGGGAATAAAGGTATAATTTCTAAAATCTTGTCTAGACAAGATATGCCCTATTTGCAAGATGGAACGCCCGTTGATATGGTATTCAACCCATTGGGAGTCCCCTCACGAATGAATGTGGGACAGATATTTGAATGTTCACTCGGGTTAGCGGGGGATCTGTTAAAGAGACATTATAGAATAGCACCCTTTGATGAGAGATATGAGCAAGAGGCCTCAAGAAAACTTGTTTTTTCTGAATTATATGAAGCCAGTAAGCAAACAAAAAATCCATGGGTATTTGAACCCGAATATCCGGGAAAAAGCAGAATATTTGATGGAAGAACAGGAGATCCTTTTGAACAACCTGTTCTAATGGGAAAGTCCTATATCCTAAAATTAATTCATCAAGTTGATGATAAAATCCATGGACGT